AAATACGACCGTTGCTTTAGCTTTACTTACGTCAGTAGCATATTTTTATGCGGGCCTTACAAAAAAGGGATTGGGTTATTTCGGTAAATATATTCAACCAACCCCAATCCTTTTACCTATTAACATCTTAGAAGATTTCACAAAACCGTTATCGCTTAGTTTTCGACTTTTCGGAAATATTTTAGCTGATGAATTAGTAGTTGTTGTTCTTGTTTCTTTAGTACCTTTAGTAGTTCCTATACCTGTCATGTTCCTGGGATTATTTACAAGCGGTATTCAAGCTCTTATTTTTGCAACCCTAGCTGCGGCTTATATAGGCGAATCCATGGAAGGTCATCATTGACTAGTTTCCGACACAGTCGTTTTTAGCTTAGGCTGACGCAATGTATGTGCCGTTTAAGGTAATCCACTTAGGGAAGATAAATATATAAACAAGGTAGAAATAAAGATATTAGAGTAATTGTAAAAAAGGTTACGATATTTTTTAGTTGTAAAAAAAAAAAGGGGGGGTATAAATAGGCAACCAAAAATTTTAGTAAAAAGATCTTTTTACTAAAATTTTTGGTTGCCTATTTATACCCCCCCCCAATGAATATTCTCTTTCTAGTGTTTAGTTTATTTAATTCCAATATTAAATATAAATATTAAGAGTGGTAATCTAAGTAATAATTTTTATTGGATTTGTTTACGATGTAAAATTAAAAAAGATGGTATAGAAAATGATTCTCATTTCAGTCGATTTTATTCAATTTATCAATTAACCCTCCCTCCAAAAAAATGGAATAAATACTAAACTAAATTACACGGATTTAGATCAATCAAATACTGAATATATATTTCTATAGAACGATTTGCCCTAACAAATGGGTCCATTTAAATTGATTGGACCTATCTCTGTGGGATGATAAAAAAGGAAGAGTGAGGGTTTACAAAAAACGAGGAAAAAATATATATAGATCGGTTCGCGTAGGAATGGGGGGTCGAACTAGGTGTATATAATCTAATCGCTATAACTATAAGACAACTCTTGTGAATCTTTCGAAGAACGATTCGAGAATCCCGATGACTTTAAGATACAATAAAAATACAATATTTGATTTGGTTTACGGTATGGTGAAAAATATGTATATGTGATATTAGACATTACCTAGGTATATATGAACTAAAGATATATCTAATTTGTCTTACTATTATGAATTTAGATAGGCATTTCAATAGAAACCTTATCCATTTCGTCTGTAATTGTGAATTGAATATTGGGTGATTGTATCATTAACTATTTCTTTATTTTTGTTTTGGCGCGAGGAACTTATCATGAATCCACTGATTTCTGCCGCTTCCGTTATTGCTGCTGGATTGGCCGTCGGGCTTGCTTCTATTGGACCTGGGGTTGGTCAAGGTACTGCTGCGGGACAGGCTGTAGAAGGGATCGCGAGACAACCAGAGGCGGAAGGAAAAATACGGGGTACTTTATTGCTTAGTCTAGCTTTCATGGAAGCTTTAACAATTTATGGGTTGGTTGTAGCATTAGCTCTTTTATTTGCGAATCCTTTTGTTTAATCCTAAAAACACATATTTTTATTTATTTTCGTAGATTTGCGAATCTTGTTTTTTTCGAATTCTTTTAATATTTATAATATTTAACTCCTACAATTTAATTAATTACTTAGGAACAACAACCTACGGAAATCACTGGTTTAAGAATGAGGATCCAACTCATTTTTTCCTTTACCCTCTTAGTCCAATGTACGAACTTTTTTTAGGAAGTGTTGCAATTGTATTATAACAAACGGGGTATTTCGCAACTGATCTGTATAAGACCTGGTACCTAATTCGAATCGAATAAGTATCAAGCTTATTGGAAATTTCCAATTATTGGAAATTTCCAATTGAAAAAAAAAAATCCATTTAAATCCATTTCGAATTTCTAAATCAATATATTTTTTGACTCAATTTAGTATTTTCTATTTAGAAATAGGGAAATTTCTAATTTTATAATAAAATAATAAACAAAGAATAGAAAAAAAATAAGTAGTCTATCAAAAAGAAGTAGTCTATCTATAACTATAAGAAAGCTATAACTATAAGAAAGAGGAGATCATATGAAAAATGTAACCGATTCTTTCCTTTCCTTGGGTTATTGGCCATCCGCCGGGAGTTTCGGGTTTAATACTGATATTTTTGCAACCAATCTAATAAATCTAAGCGTAGTGCTTGGTGTGTTGGTTTTTTTTGGAAGGGGAGTGTTAAGTGATTTATTAGATAATCGAAAACAGAGGATCTTGAAGACTATTCAAAATTCAGAAGAATTACGCGAGGGGGCCCTAGACCAATTAGAAAAAGCCCGGGCCCGCTTACGGAAAGTAGAAATAGAAGCGGATCAATTTCGAATGACTGGATACTCTGAAATAGAACGAGAAAAATGGAATTTGATTAATGCAACTTCTAAGACTTTGGAACAGTTAGAAAATTATAAAAATGAAACCATTTATTTTGAACA